GTACACCTTTGGCAAATTTGATTCGATGGAAAGATAAACCAGTAGCTCTTTCAATTGTGCAAGCAAGGTTGGTTGGATTAGCTCATTTTTCTGTAGGTTATATATTTACTTATGCGGCTTTCTTGATTGCTTCCACATCGGGTAAATTCGGTTAATTATTTATGTATTTTATCCGCAATAATATATTTTTTTAATAAAAAAAATAGGTATGCACTCTTATATTTATTTCTACATCTAGGATCCGATTTGTATCATTATCATTGATAATAAGAGGAACTGAAGCATTATGGCAAAGAAAAGTTTGATTTATAGGGAGAAGAAAAGGCAAAAATTAGAACAAAAATATCATTTGATTCGTCGATCCTCAAAAAAGGAAATAAGTAAGATTCCGTCGCTAAGTGAGAAGTGGAAAATTCATGGAAAATTACAATCCCCACCGCGTAATAGTGCACCTACACGTCTTCATCGACGTTGCTTTTCGACCGGAAGACCGAGAGCTAACTATCGAGACTTTGGACTATCTGGACACATCCTTCGGGAAATGGTTCATGCATGTTTGTTGCCAGGGGCAACAAGATCAAGCTGGTAAGGATTTAAGTATCCCTTAATTTTTCTATTTTTTCTATGATCGACGAGGCCCCTTTACCATTCTGTCTAAATAGGCTATTCTATTTGTACAGATATGGAATAGGGGCGCATTCAATTCGTCTTTGTTTATTAGAGTTTAGTCCAAGTTTTTTTGTTTCATCGCGGGGTAGAGCAGTTTGGTAGCTCGCAAGGCTCATAACCTTGAGGTCACAGGTTCAAATCCTGTCTCCGCAACAGTTTTTTTCAACAAATGTAAGTTTGATTCTATTAACTAGTCATTAATTAATACTTGTCTTTTGAGACGCGAATAAAAAATTACTATATTTCCTGGTCAACTATACCAAATCTTTTATCTTTTTGAATCCATTTATATTTGGGCGGATAGCGGGAATCGAACCCGCGTCTTCTCCTTGGCAAGGAGAAATTTTACCATTCGACTATATCCGCTTTTTTTTCCTTCTTAATAAGAAATTGATGGATAATATTTCTTCAAAGCTATACGAGATACACTCTTTGTTTTGGAGTCATTTGATCAACTTCTACCGCTAAATAAGTTCAATTAACAATTGTATTAATATATAGAAATATATATATTATATATTATATATTAATAATATATTTATTCTATAATATTATTATAGAATTTCATATTCAAGAATATATTATTCTCTATTTCCATAAAAGATTATATTTTATATTTAATATCAGATATCAATTTTTGATTCGTTTTTTTATTTAGTTATTTATTATTATTTCCTATTTAATAAATTGAGATTTATTAATTTATTATTAATATTTCACTCAAGTTCCAGAAGTTCGACCCCCCCTCTCATTTTTTTGTTTTCTTTATTTGCATTTTATGGACTTATATTGAATTTGAATGTGTAATTCATGGAATGGGAGGGGTCATCTTATTTTTGGATCTGCAACGAATGAATTCAAGAGATAAGAGAATTAAGGATACCCACCAAGAAGACTAATCCAATCCATAAAGATGTACCAGAAAATACAACATTTTTGTTACTCGCCCAACCATCAGGAGACGCAAATACAACGGGTACACTAATCAGTAAGATTGATGAAGTAATAATTAATGCAAAAACAGCCAATTGGAAAGCAATAGTCATGTTTTTAATCCTCCAAGCTATTAACAAAAGAATATACACCATTTAATCCTCTTACCCACTAAAAAATTTTAATAAATAAAGGGATTTTATCATGAATCCGTTGATTCGAGATGACTTATTTCCAACTTATTGTTACCATACCACTTTTTTTTATTCGATTCGGACATTAAGTTAAAGGTTTTTTTTGACTTCACAAATAGGTATGCTGGATCGTGTATCTCATTTATTTATATAGACAGATTGATAGACCTATAAAGATAAAGAAAGTAACACCCTATATCTTTTTCTACATAGTGCTCGTATTAACTCATAGGGCTATGTTCTATTTGGCGAAAAAAAAAGATAAAATAGAAATTATCTTTCGGAGAGATGGCCGAGTGGTTGATGGCTCCGGTCTTGAAAACCGGTATAGTTCATAAAAAATAACTATCGAGGGTTCGAATCCCTCTCTCTCCTTTTGTTGGATTAATATATTTTTTCTTTATTGGCTTTTTTTACTTCTTAACATCATAAAAAAAGGAGAATGGCTCGGCTGGATAGTATAGCCGAGCCAGAAAAAATTAGATTGAATTGAAAGAAACAAAGAAGACTTTTTAATTTTAATATGAACCGATTTTGACTTGCCTATTTTAACTACTACTTTAGTTAAGAGGAGTCATAGAAAGAACGGGTTCAAAATCACGATCAATTCCTTTTTCAAATCCTGCTGCCGCTGCTCGAGCCCTTCCCGCGTGCCATAAATGACCCACGAATAGGAAGAATCCTAGAACAAAATGAGAGGTCGA